AGCAATTCTTCCTGTTGCTTTTACAGAACTTCCCTCTTGTATCATCAAACCATCACCCATTAATACAACGCCAACATTATTGGATTCCAAGTTCAGAGCAATGCCTATTGTACCCTCTTCAAATTCTACTAATTCACCTGCCATTACTTCATCAAGACCATGAATACGAGCAATGCCGTCGCCTACTTGAAGTACGGTACCAGTATTCACAATCTTTACTTCTATATTATATTGTTCAATACGTTCACGGATAATATTACTAATTTCGTCGGCTCGAAGGGTTACCATTAGTGTTTCTTTATTCTTTTTCGGAAGCAAAGGGAAAAAAATAATGCCTAAATTCTAAACTAAAGTAAAAGTTGAAGGGCTAATCAGTTATTTCTTCCGCGGCCCCAAGAATGCCAATATTAGCACGGATCGTACGGAAATGTAACTCGGTATTCAAACAACTATTCAGAGTTCCTAGAGCTCCTTGTAAGGCTTGTTGGAAAACTCGTTGTCGGACTTGATTTATCGCTCTTTGTTGTTCAAAATGAAGGGTTTCATTTTTGTAATTTTCTAATCGTTCCAAACTATCACAAGTAGCTTTAATCAAATTTTCTTTTTCTCGTTCTATCTCAGAGTATCCATTCATTCGATACTCATCTGCTTCCAGTTCCACTTTCTGTAAGCGAACCCGGGCTTTTTCGAGCTGCTCAATGGCCCCTCTACGTAATTCTTCCGAATTTCGAATAGTACCCAAGATCCTCTGTTTTCGATTATCTAATAAATCATTTAATGAAAGTAGATTATCTTATCATTAATTTCACAACTTTCATGATCTCTTCCCGAACCAAACATGAATCTTTCGATTCATTTGGCTCTCACGCTCAATTATTTATTTGATTTTTTTGTTATGGGTATTCCCATATCTTTTTTTTTATGTAATGAGCCTGCCCTCTCTTTTCTGTTTGTATTCAAAGATATCTAAACTGATACAAGACCAGAATAAATATTAGTATTAGGAGGACTCTTCCGACCAGATAAAAATCGATAATTGTCAGCAAAGTTCTTTCTTTATTTGTATTTGTTCTTAATTTAATTAAATTAAAATAAAATTTAATTAAATTAAGAACAAGAATTTCTAATTTTGAATTAGATTTTTTCTTTTTTTCTTCAAATCCAAAAATTCCTCTTTTTTTATACATAGGTAGTCGATTCGGCATTGGATAAAAAAGGCAGGGTGCCCTTTTCTTTCTAGTAAATGGTTCAAATCATTTTATCGATATGAGTGTTCTATATCAGATAAATTACCAACTATTCATTTTGAAAACATTTCAGTACTAAATGTAGTCGTAGAAAGAGTACCATGTTTTGCCTGGACTTCAAACAGTTTAGCTTTAACCATGTTAATGGTCTCACATTATTGGTTGATAGAGAATCAAAGTTGATTTGCCAATGAGTTACGAAATGCTATGGTTCTTACATATGATTTTGTAATTTATTCAGAAGTAATTCGTCGAGATCGTGCACCTTTTTTCCTATTTATCCTAAATATACTATAACTATAAATAACTATAAATAAAGTAAAGTGCAGCCGGATGGATCCAACCTATTCTTGAAATACACAACCCGCACACACTCCCTTTCCAAAAAAAATCAATACACCAATCACTACACTTAGATTTATTGGATTTGTTGCTAAAATATCGGTATTAAACCCGAAACTCCCGGCGGATGGCCAGTGGCGTGAGAAAACGAAAGAATCGGTTACATTTTTCATATGCTCTCCTCTTATAGATAGGACTGACAAAGAACAAAGTTCTTTTTCTATCACTTCGCTCGCCCCTTTCTTTTTTGATCGATTTATTTATTTATTTTTAATTGAATTTCCCCCTTTTTAATGGGAATAGATTAAATCTAGTAATTTCATTTAGGTTAGGTCTTAGGTCTCATTTCAATTGCGAAATATATCATTTGGGGAAACGTTTCCTAAAAGAAAAGGAAAAAAGTTTCCATTGTACTAAGCTAAGGACGGGAAGGAAGAAAGCGAGCGATCTGGTAATTCCTCATCCTCAAATCAGCCCTTCCTGGAGTCTCAACAAAAACAAATAAGTAATTATAGGAGTAAAGTGTTGATATAATTCGAAGAAGCAAACGGCAATTTCATTTCAAGTTAATAAAATAAGAAAAAAAGTAAAAAAAGTATGTAATCTAAGGTACTTTTTTACATTTCTAGGATTAAACAAAAGGATTCGCAAATAAAAGCGCTAATGCCACAACCAGTCCGTAAATTGTTAAAGCTTCCATAAAAGCTAGACTAAGCAATAAAGTACCTCGTATTTTACCCTCTGCTTCTGGTTGTCTCGCAATACCCTCTACAGCTTGGCCTGCAGCAGTACCTTGACCAACTCCAGGTCCAATAGAAGCAAGCCCTACAGCCAATCCAGCAGCAATAACGGAAGCGGCAGAAATCAGTGGATTCATGGTAAGTTCCTCGCACCAAAAAAAAGAAAAAGAAATGGTTAATGATACAATCAACCAATGAATTATTACTTAATTTTATCATTAAGTTTGATCATTAAGATCTATTGGGTAGAAGTAACTAAAAACTAATGATAATATTACTGAATCGTCAGAACTACTTCAATATCTCGTTTTTAGTTTCTACCCATGATGAAGTTTTTGTAAATCCATATCGGTTCTAGTTATTGCATTTCTTTCTTTCCAACCATTCTTTCATTCAATTCTTCGTTCTTTACTCTTCTATATCCTTGAGTTCATCTGTTTTTTCATCCAATCCACAATTACAAATGAAACAGAAGGAAAGGACTTGACTTATCTTGTAATCCATCTAATCTAAATGCAGTAAACTGCAATCAAATAAATATATGCAATCATCAATATATGAAATGGATATCAATATGATCGATATCAACGGTATCAATATATCAATATAACGATATCAATATGTATATCAATACATATATTTATTTATTTTGTTATTTTATTTATTTTGTTATTTAGAATATCTATATAATTTAGAATATCTAACTATATTATATAGAATATCTAATATTCTCTAACTATTATGTATATAATATAGTTTATATATATATAATAGTTGGATATATATATAGTTAGTTAGTATATAGATAGGGTATAAGGTAGGGTATAAGGACTTCTATTTATATATAGATAGGACTCTATAACTAGTAGCTAGGACTATTTAACTAGTGAATATCTAATATTACATATACATTTCTTTCTTCCATAACGTAAACCGGCCGCATTTTATATTGAATCGGATTATAGAATCATTCCTCGAAACCCACACAAAAAGTGGCTGGACTTATAGACATTACATACATCTAGTGTGACCCCCCCAACCCATCTTTTTTTTTTTTACAATTCCGTAATATCGTTCATCTTCTCTCCTACGACTCTAAGTCATATATTCATACTTATATCTATTATGTTCTCCAACCAAGCGGATTATCTTGAACCATGCATGAATTGGGATAAGCTAAAAAAAAGACTATTTTGAAAACTAGTTAATGATGACCCTCCATGGATTCGCCTATATAAGCCGCGGCTAACGTTGCAAAAATAAGAGCTTGAATACCACTTGTAAATAATCCAAGAAACATGACAGGTATAGGAACTACTGAAGGGACTAAAGAAACAAGAACAACAACTACTAATTCATCAGCCAATATATTCCCGAAAAGTCGAAAACTAAGAGATAAAGGTTTTGTGAAATCTTCGAGGATGTTAATTGGTAAAAGTATTGGAGTTGGTTTGATGTATTTCTCAAAATAACCCAATCCCTTTTTGGTAAGACCCGCATAAAAATATGCCACTGACGTGGGTAAAGCTAAAGCAACAGTAGTATTTATATCATTCGTGGGCGCAGCTAACTCCCCATGAGGTAACTGTATGATTTTCCAAGGTAAAAGAGCACCTGACCAATTAGAAACAAAAATAAATAGGAACATAGTTCCAATAAAGGGAACCCAAGGCCCATATTCTTCTCCAATCTGGGTTTTGCTCAAGTCTCGAATAAATTCAAGGACATATTCGAAGAAATTCTGACCGTCGGTCGGAATGGTTTGTGGATTCCGAACAGCTATGATGACTGAACACAACAAGATAGCAATTACGACCCAAGAAGTGATAAGTACTTGGGCATGGATTTGTAAACCTCCTATTTGCCAATAGAAATGTTGGCCTACTTCTACACCCGATATCTCGTATAACCCCTTGAGTGTTTTAATGTAACATGGTATAACATTCATATTGTCCTCTGATAGAAATTGAACTTCAAAAAAGGAATTAGTTTGATTCAACCATTTCTTTCTCAACTCACCAACTTGAATCATTAATCATATATTTAGGATACCAAGAAATCACATAACATCATAATATATATCAATATCCCCAGTTCTTTTTTTTTATCTATTTTCAAAAATTCAAAAAAAAAAGTAACCGATCCAATAAATCTATGGAGTTGCCCAATAATTAACATTAACTAATCTTATTATTCTTAATCTTAATCATAATCAACGATTTCTTATATAGTTAGAACGACCCTCACAAATTGCGGATACTAATTTGTTAAGAATCAATCGAATTGAAGCTATAGCGTCATCGTTGGCTGGAATCGAAATATCTGCAAGATCTGGGTCACAATTTGTATCGATTAAACAAATCGTCGGAATCCCCAAAATGGCACATTCTCGAAGAGCCGTATATTCTTCTTGCTGATCAACAATGATCACAATATCAGGCAACCCCGTCATATATTTGATCCCACCGAGATATGTTTGCAAGGTAGATAATTTTCTCTTCAACATTGCTGCATCTCTTTTGGGGAGACGGTTGAGTTTCCCCATCTTTTCTTCTGCTCTTAAGTCCCTGAACTTATAAAGTCTCGTTTCTGTAGTGGACCAATTCGTTAACGTACCACCGAGCCATTTTTGATTAATAAAATGAGACCGAGCCCTTATTGCAGCTGATGCTACTGAATCCGCTGCTTTATTTTTGGTACCGACGATTAAGAAGCTTTTTCCCCTACTTGCTGCATCAAAAACTAAATCACAGACTTCTGATAAAAAACGAGCAGTTCTAGCGAGATTTGTAATATGAATACCTTTACGCTTTGCAGAGATGTAAGGGGCCATTCTAGGATTCCATTTCTTAGTACCATGACCAAAATGAACTCCTGCTTCCATCATCTCTTCCAAATTGATGTTCCAATATCTTCTTGTCATTTTTTCACACACTTCCTTTTTGTTTTTTCTTTTTCTTATTATTAACAAAGAGACGAGGTACCTTAAAATAAATAATTGTTCCGATGGAACCTTCTACCGGGGATTGACCATTGATACACGGCACAAACCATAAATTTTTTTAATTACTTATTTTATTTATTACCAAATCAATAATCAGACCAGTATAGTTAAAAGATGGTTAAAGTTAAAATGAATCCGCTCTTAGGAATCATTAAATCGCATAAATGATTGTTCTGATGTCTCATGTAAATTTGTCTCATGGAAATTGTTTGTCGCGTAAGAACAAAATAATTCTCTATGGTGTAACAAAATATCTCTCATTTCCAACTCGAATAAATTTTTTCTTTTGATTTCCAAATAAATGTTTTTGTCTTGCCTTGAACGGTGTACAAATTTTTGGAATCCGGTACCAACAGGTATAATCCCCCCCAGAACAACGTTCTCTTTCAGGCCTTTCAACCAATCAATACGACCTCGTAGAGCAGCTTTTGCTAAAACTCGAGCGGTTTCTTGAAAACTTGCTTCGGATATGAAACTTTGAGTATTCAGAGACGCTCTTGTTATTCCCAATAAGATTGCCCGATAACAGATCGATTCGTCCAAAGCACGCCCTGCTCGTTCCGCTCGCAACAATCCGATTAATTCTCCAGGTGAAAAAACATTAGACATTCCATCTTCCGAAACCAACACTTTTGATGTTACTTGACGTACAATAATCTCTATATGTCTATTATGGATCTGTACCCCCTGGGATCGATAAACCTTTTGGATCTTATTAACCAAAGAGATACGACTTTGGGCTATGGTTAGCTCAGCTCCAATCAAGAACCCCCAGGGGATCCCAAGAATTCTTGGTAGACGTTCGTTCCAATCTTCAACTCTCCTTTCGAGGTTCATCGATATTGAATCAATCGAACGCACTTCTAAGATTTGTTCTACTTTTGGAAGACCTTGCGTTATGTCACCAGATCTCGATTTTTCATATATAAATGTAACTAATGTATCTCCTTCGTAAAGGATTTCCCCATAATGACCATGAACAGTTGCTCCAGGAGTAGCCAAATAAGGCTTAGCTGATCTTATAACTAAAGAGTCAACATTAACAATGAAAATTTGACCAGATTTTTTTACGTGTGGTTCGTATTTAAATAGACATACATTTGGACAAATAAATTGTCCAAGGCTAATTTTGGTCGATGTCTTTTCACAATAATCATGATGGAGAAAGCACCAATTCAAATGGAATGGGTTCAAAATGATGTTACTGCATGGATCGGGATTATAAATCCTCCTATTTTCATCTATTAAACAGTATTTAAGTACTTGAAGTACTTGGAAAGTCTGTTTCAAATTGTCAAGTAGAAAATATTTCTTTAACACGATCTGATTATGAGTTATTAAATGGTAAGATGAATAAAAATTCGATATTTTAGGTACAATAGCGCCTAAGGGCCCTAAACAATCCCTAATTGGAATTAGGGGATCCGATTCTTTTGTCACATTGTTATATTTCGAACTATTGAATGGACCAATTCGAGAACAATTGGATGATGACAAAATTATCAAAGACTGGCATTCCTTATTTCGATTCAACAACGTACCAATAGTTCCTTGATATTGGCTAAGTGATTGAATCTTCACCTTGGAATAAAAAGGATTGATATTGGTGCGATCTAATCCATTATCGGGAATCAATCCGGAACTTGCCCTATCATACCTTTTTCCGGTATATGAAATAGTGGACTTGACTAACTCAATTCTTATGAAATCGCGAATTAGATCATTTGCCCTTACCTCAACAAAGGAAGCATGAACCTCTTCTATGGAACCATTTTGTTCTTGGTCCCAATTCAATACTAAGCAAGTCCGAACTAATTGAATACTTGTGTGATAAATTCCTCGAATTGACTTGCCATTTCCATAAAGGATATAATTGACAACTCTAAGTTGGACATTATCCTTTTCCTGCAAGATATCCCGAGGGAAAAGTGTTGCTAAATTTATCCCATCGGATATTTCATATGTGACTACGGGTCGAACCGAAACAAAATACTTTTTCTTGGTAGGTGTGATCCGTTGAACATAGATCCCATTTTTCCATTTTTTTGATTCCTTAGAATTCTTTTTTTCCGTTTCTGGTGGTATCAAAATGCCGCTGTGGCTGGATATCTTATCTGTCTCTCCAGGAAAATGAATATCCCCAGAAAAGATTTTAAGTTCAATATAT